TTTTTTTTTTTTTACACTACAAGAGTGGAAGGGCCTGGTAGGAGTGGGAGAGCCTGGTAAAAGTACTTGGAGAGAGGGTTATTTCTCATTCTAAGGCTACAAGACCGATGCTTTAGTTAAGCTATCCAAGTATCATTTTATTAACTTATTTTCTCACCAGCCGGAAAGAGGTATGATGATAATAAACAGTAGGAAGTAAAGGGCCGAAGCGGCTTGTCCGATTTCAATAAATGGTTGTTCTACGGGCTGGCCTCCGATTCAAGTCAGGATTAGTGTATTTGACACTAGGAGTCAAAATAGGAATTGGGTTATGGGGCGGAAGGTTAAACTGCGTTGTTTAGATGTATGGATTATCGGGATAAGTATAAGAATTATAATAGATGCTAGGAGTGCTAATACCCCGCCCAGTTTGTTGGGAATAGACCGGAGGATGGCATATGCAAATAGAAAGTATCATTCTGGTTGAATGTGAGGGAGTGTTACTAAAGGGTTAGTAGGTGTGAAGTTGTCCGGATCCCCTAATAGATTGGGCGAGAGCAGAGATAAAGGGGTTAATGCCGTTAATATAACAAAAAATCCGAGGGCGTCTTTGTAAGAGAAGTAGGGATGGAATGGTGCTTTGTCTATATTAGAAGAAATTCCTGTTGGGTTATTTGATCCTGTTTCATGAAGAAACAGGAGGTGAAGGATGCTTGCTCCTGCAATTATAAATGGAAAGAGGAAATGAAATGCGAAGAATCGGGTAAGTGTGGCCTTATCTACTGAAAACCCGCCTCAAATTCATTGGACAAGGGAGTCGCCTATGTAAGGAACTGCTGATAATAGGTTGGTAATGACAGTGGCACCTCAAAATGATATTTGTCCTCATGGAAGTACATATCCCACAAAGGCTGTGGCTATAACTAAAAAGAGAAGGATAACTCCGATGTTTCAGGTTTCTTTATACATATATGAGCCATAATAAAGACCCCGTCCAATGTGGAGATAAATGCAGATAAAGAAAAAGGACGCTCCGTTGGCGTGAATATTTCGTACTAGTCAGCCATAATTTACGTCTCGACAGATGTGTGCTACGGATGAAAAAGCTGAGGATGTGTCGGCTGTGTAATGTATAGCAAGAAATAATCCTGTGGCGATTTGTGCGATTAGGCAGATTCCGAGTAGTGAGCCAAAGTTTCATAGGTAGGAGATATTTGAAGGGGTTGGTAAATCTACAAATGATCCATTAATAATTTTTAATAGTGGGTGAGTTTTTCGGGTTGGGTGAGCCATTAGGTTTTTATAGTTGAATACAACATTGGCTTTTCAAGCCAGGGGCCTCGGTTAAAGTCCGGGTAAAAATAATGATATATTTAGGTTTTTTAGGAATATTAGGTTTAGTACTTGGGTTGGTTGCTGTGGCATCAAACCCTTCACCCTATTTTGCTGCCCTGGGGTTAGTGTTAGGGGTCGTTTGTGGGTGTTGAGTATTAGTTGAGTTAGGGGTTTCGTTTTTATCTTTGGTTTTACTTTTAATTTATTTAGGGGGTATACTAGTGGTATTTGCTTATTCCGCTTCTTTGGCGGCTGAGCCTTATCCTGAGGCATGAGGGAGTTGATCAGTATTTATTTATGTAATATTTTATTTATTTATAATTGTTTTAGGATATATTTATTCTAATTGTAATATTAGTTTAGAGTTTTTATTTACTAATTATAGTACTGAGTTTTGTGTTTTTGGTTATGATTGAGGGGGTGTTGGGGCGATGTTTTCTTACGGGGGTTATTTTTTAATATTTTCTGGGTGAATTTTACTTTTAACTCTATTTGTTGTTCTTGAGATTACCCGAGGTTTATCTCGTGGGTCACTGCGTGCCGTAAGATAATATTATGAGAGTTAGTAAGGAGGATATTAGAAGTAATATTATGTAAACTTTAATTTGACCTGTTTGTATATTTGTAATGGTTTTGATAGCTGGCAACTGCTGGTTAATTAGACCTTTGGGGCCTGATTTTTCGTATCATAATATATCTGTAGTGTGTGTTGCAATATTTTGCCCTCATAATAAATTAATTTTAGGAAAAATGCGGTGAGTAATTGTTGGGAAGAATGCTAATAAATTAAAAAATGAAAATATGTTTGTTTTTATTACATTTTTTGATGTAATATTTATTATATCTAAGGCTATAAGGAGTCCTAATAGTGTTACTATTAAGGCTAAAATTTTTATGATGGGGGGTATGGTTAAGATTTGTGTTTTTATTGGTACTATATAAAAAATAATAATAAATCCTGAAATTATGCTGCCTCATGCAAGTCGTTTAATAGGATTAATAATTAAGTTGTTATTTTCATTAATAGGAGAAAGGGCCAAATGACGGGGAAATTTTATTGATGAAAAATAAATAATTCGGAGGCTATAGACTGCGGTGAATGAGGTTGCTATTAGGGTTATAATTATGGCCAATGAATTTAGATTTGAGTTATTTATTGCTTCAATAATTGCGTCTTTTGAAAAAAATCCTGCTAGAAATGGTGTGCCTATAAGTGCTAGGCTGCCGATGGTTAAGCAAGAAGTGGTTATTGGTAATAGATTTTGCAAGCCTCCCATTTTGCGAATGTCTTGTTCATCATTTAGGCTGTGAATAATGGATCCGGAGCATAAAAATAGTATTGCTTTGAAGAATGCATGAGTGCAAATGTGAAAAAATGCTAGTTGTGGTTGATTAAGCCCAATTGTTACTATTATTAGGCCGAGTTGACTTGAAGTAGAAAATGCTACAATTTTTTTAATATCATTTTGGGTGAGTGCGCAGGCTGCTGTAAATAAAGTAGTTAGAGCTCCGAGGGATAGGCAGATGGATAGTGCTGTTTTATTATTTTCAAGTAGTGGTTGAAATCGAATAAGGAGAAAAATTCCTGCAACAACTATAGTACTTGAATGAAGTAATGCTGAGACTGGGGTTGGGCCTTCTATGGCTGCTGGTAATCAAGGGTGAAGCCCAAATTGTGCTGATTTTCCCATAGCGGCTAAGATAAATCCTAATAGGGGTAATATTGAGGTATTATCATATAATAAAAAAATTTGTTGGATTTCCCATGAGTTTGTGTGTATTGCCAATCAAGCCATGCTTAGAATAAACCCAATGTCTCCTACACGGTTATACACAACAGCTTGTATTGCTGCAGTATTTGCATCCGCTCGGGCGTGTCATCACCCAATTAGCAGGAATGATATAATTCCTACTCCCTCCCAACCAATAAATAATTGAAATAAGTTATTTGCGGTAATTAAAATTATTATTGCAATAAGAAAAACTAGGAGATATTTAAAAAATCGATTAATTTCTTTATCTGAGTGTATATATCAAGTTGCAAATTCTAAAATAGATCAGGTCACGAATATGGCAATTGGGAAGAATAAGATAGAAAATTGATCAAACTTAAAGCTTGAATAAATTTCCATGTTGAAGACTGATATTCAATGAAAAGAGGTTATAATTGATTCCACTCCGTGGGCTATAAAAATTGTTAGGGGAATTAGGCTAGTTAAAAATGCAAATTTTACAGAGTTTTTAACATAAGAAGATGATCAGTTTGTATTTTTTTTTGGTAAAAATAAGGGAAGTGTTAACATAAATACAGATAATAATATAGATGAGTTAAAGATAAGAGTTAAATTCATAACTTCTACATGGGGTTGCACCAAGAGTTTTTGGTTCCTAAGACCAATGGATTACTATTATCCTTTAAAAGTAAGTAGCCTGTGGATTTTAACCACAGTAGCAGATAGTTAGCAATTTCTGTGTCTCATGACTCTTCTCGGCTTAAAAAGAGAATTTAACTCTTATTTTTAGAATCACAATCTAGTATTTTATTTAAATTATTTAAGCATGTAAATATTCCAGAAATTAGCCCTGGTTTAAAAATAAACAGTAATATAGGAATAATATGAATGGCTAGTAGTAAGTGTTCACGTGTGTATGAGGGTGTTGTAGAGTTTAGGTGATTTGGTATTGGTCCACGCTGTGTTATTAAAAATATATATAGGGTGTATGAGGCTGTAATTAAGGTCCCAATGCCTGTGACTATAATAGTCCAGCTTGATCAGTTAAATATAGATACTATAATAATAAGCTCCCCTCAAAGATTAAGTGAAGGGGGGAGGGCCATATTAGATAAATTAATTAATAATCATCAAGTTGTTATTAAGGGTAGAATTGTTTGTGTTCCTCGTATTAATAGAAGGGTCCGACTGTGTGTTCGTTCATAATTTATATTTGCCAGACAAAATAGTGCTGATGAAATTAGGCCATGTGAAATTATTAAAATAATTGCCCCGGTGAAACTTCATGGGGTTTGGATTAATGCTGCTGCAATAACTAATCCTATATGACTAACGGAGGAATATGCAATGAGAGATTTTAGGTGAGTTCGTTGTAGTCAAGTTATTCCTGTTATAATAACGTCTCATAGTGCTAAAATAAGAAAAGGGTGTGATAGTTCTTTGGATATCGGGGTTAACATAACTGAAATTCGTAAAATTCCATATCCGCCTAGTTTTAATAAGACTGCTGCTAAGATAATAGAGCCCGCAATTGGGGCTTCTACATGTGCTTTAGGGAGTCATAGGTGTATGCCATATAAGGGTATTTTAACTAGAAATGCGATCAGGCATGCTCCTCATCAAATTTTATCAGAGAATAGCGTTAATTGTAAAGGGTTGGATATTTCTAATAAAAATAACGATAGTGATCCCAAGGAGTTTTGTATGATTAAGAGTGCTACTAGTAATGGGAGGGAGCCGGCTAATGTATAGAATAAAAAATATGTTCCTGCATTCAATCGCTCTGCTTGGTTTCCTCACCGAGTAATAATAATTAAGGTCGGGATCAGAGTAGTTTCGAATGCAATATAAAACATAATTATTTCAGTAGCAGTAAATGCTAAAATTAATGATGCTTGTAAAATAATTAATATGGTAATGTATGTTCGTTGGCGATTAATTGGATTATTTTTTAAGTGATTTTGGCTTGCTAAAATTATTATTGGAAGTAACCAGCATGTTAAGATTAGCAGAGGTGATGAGAGAGGGTCCAGTCCTAAATATTTATTATTTAATATTATGTGCTCCGATGGCAAGTTAAACATGGAAAGGCTAAATAATGCAATTAATAAACTGTTAGTTGATATTAATAATCATAATGTTTTATTAGGGGTTAGTCAGGCTACTGGGAGGAGTGCAAGTGTTGGGATAAAAATTTTTAACATTGTAGGAGATTAAGATTTTTTAGATGATCGCTTCCATGGGTTCGTGTGGTAGCTACTATTAGTGCCAATCCTGTGCTCGCTTCACAAGCCGAGAATGTTAATATAAATATAGGTAAAGAGAAGTATAGTAGCACTTCAAATTGAATAGATCAAAATGTTAGGGCAATAAATAATGCTAATATTATTCCTTCAATACATAATAAGGCAGATAAAAGATGAATTCGGTGAAGTGCTAACCCCATAATACCTAACAAAAAGGTTATAAAAAAAGTAATATATGTTGGAGACATAAAATATTTTTGGAATTTAACCAAAATTTACTAAGTCGAAATTAGTAGTCTTTTTTAGATTAAATACTTATTCTGCCCATTCTAATCCTCCTTGAATTCATTCATAAATTAATCCTACTGAAAGTAGAGCAAGAATTATTGTTGATCATATAAATGTATATTCTGGAAAAATTAATTGGGATGCCCAAGGTGTTGGTAATAAAAGGGCGATTTCTAAATCAAATAGGAGAAATAAGATGGCAATTAAAAAGAACCGAATGGAAAACGGGAGTCGTGCTGAGCCTAATGGGTCAAAACCACATTCGTATGGGGATAATTTTTCTGAGTCTGGGTTATTTAATGGTAACCAAAAACTAGCGGTGATAAGAATTAATGATAAAATTGCAGAAATTATTACCATAATTATAATTAAACTCATTATCTTTTCTTAGGTTTAAACTAAGGTTTAATGATTGGAAGTCATTTGTATTTTTTTTACTAAAAAGATATGAACCTCATCAATAAATGGACACGTAGAGGAAAAGTCAAACCACGTCTACAAAATGTCAATATCATGCTGCAGCTTCAAATCCAAAGTGGTGATATGATGTAAAGTGGTAGTTGATTTGTCGAATTAAGCATACTAATAAAAAGAGTGATCCAATAATTACATGTAATCCATGAAATCCTGTTGCTACAAAAAATGTTGATCCGTACACTCCATCAGCAATTGTAAAGGGGGCCTCATAATACTCTATTGCTTGAAGAAGAGTAAAATATATACCTAAAATAATTGTAAAAAAGAGGGATTGAATTGCTTCTTTTCGATCTCCTTGTATAATACTATGGTGGGCTCATGTAACTGTAACACCTGATGCTAATAAAACTGCAGTATTTAGTAAAGGCACTTCAAAAGGGTCAAGGGGGGTAATTCCTGTTGGGGGTCAACATTCTCCGAGTTCTGGTGTTGGGGCGAGGCTAGAGTTATAAAATGCTCAGAAAAATCCTAAAAAAAAGAATACTTCTGATGTAATAAATAAAATTATTCCATATCGAAGTCCTTTTTGAACTGGGACAGTGTGGTGTCCTTGAAATGTTCCTTCTCGAACAATATCACGTCATCATTGAAATATTGTTATAAGCATAACAATTAGGCCTAAAGATATAATAATTATAGATCCAAAATGAAATCATATTGCTAAGCCAGATGTTATTAGTAATGCGGCAATAGCTCCTGTTAGTGGTCAAGGGCTAGGGTCAACTATATGGAAGGCATGTGCTTGGTGGGCCATTATACATTTTCTTGTAAATATAAACTTAAAAGAAGAACAAATACATAAGCTTGAATTATTGCTACTGCAATTTCTAAAAGAGTTAATAAAAATAAAACTAATATTGTTAAAATTGAGACTATAGGTATTATAGGGAGAAGAACTAATGTTGCTGTCGCAATTAATTGAATTAATAGGTGACCGGCTGTTAAATTGGCTGTCAATCGAACCCCTAATGCTAATGGTCGAATAAATAAACTAATGGTTTCAATAATAATAAGAATTGGAATTAATAGTGTTGGGGTCCCTTCCGGTAGTAAATGACCGAATGTAGCAGTGGGTTGATTGCGTAGGCCAATTAAGATCGTGGCTAGTCAAAATGGTACTGCTAGTCCAAGGTTTAATGATAGTTGTGTTGTAGGGGTAAATGTATATGGTAATAAACCTAGAAGATTAATTGTGATTAAAAATATTATTAAAGCTGTAAAAATTATAGCTCATTTGTGTCCTTTAAAGTTTAATGGGGTAATTAGTTGTTTGGTAAATTTTTGTGAAGATCAGATTTGAAGTGTTGATAGCCGGTTATTTAATCACTTATCGGTTGGGGTTGGGAATAAAAGCCATGGAAGTAAAATGGCTATTATTACTAGTGGAATTCCTATTATTACAGGGCTTAAAAATTGATCAAAAAAGCTTAAATTCATGGTCAGTTTCAGGATTCAGGTTTATTTTTTTTAATATTTTGTGATGTCGGTTCATTTAAATTGTTAAATTTAATAATTTTAAAAGTTAAAATAAATAAAAATACAGCTCATGATAATAAGAAGATAGCAAATCAAGGCCCAGGGTTTAATTGTGGCATATCATTAAGGGTGGGTCAAGTCACCGATCTACAGCTTAAAAGGCTATTGCTTGGTTGAAAGCTTCTTAATGATAATTCTAATATAGATGAAGATCAGTTTTGAAAATGATTTAATGAGGTTGCTTCAACAACGATTGGTATGAAGCTATGATTTGCACCACAAATCTCGGAACACTGTCCATAGTATACTCCTGGGCGAGATGCAATAAAGGTAGTTTGATTTAATCGTCCTGGAATTGCATCAGTTTTAATGCCTATTGATGGGACTGCTCATGAGTGTAAAACGTCTTCTGCGGAAATAAGTATGCGGATTGGTGATTCTATTGGTACTACTATTCGATTATCTACTTCTAGAAGGCGGAATTGTCCTGGTGATAGGTCTTGGGTTGGCACTATATATGAATCAAATATTAAATTTTCATAATTTGTAAATTCATAGCTTCAATATCATTGGCGTCCAATAGCTTTAACTGTAAGATGAGGGTCATTAATTTCGTCTATTAAATATAAAATTCGTAAAGAGGGTAGAGCAATAACGATTAAAATAATAGCGGGTATAATAGTTCAAACTATTTCAATTTCTTGAGCGTCTATAGCATTAGTATTAGTCAATTTTGTAGTCATTATAATTGTAATAATATATAGAACTAATGTGCTAATTAAAAAAACTGCTATTAATGCATGATCATGAAAGTGTAATAGCTCTTCTATAATAGGGGAAGCTGCATCTTGAAAACCTAATTGTGATGGGTGTGCCATTGGAGATATATAAGATTTTAACTCATAACTAAACCATGACAAGGTTTTGTAATATTTTACTAATATCTCATAAGTAAGTGACAGAGTGGTTATGTGGTTAACTTGAAATTAACCCACGGGGGTTCAATTCCCCCCTTTCTTGTTAATAAACTCGCGCTTGGACAAATGAAGGTTCTTCAAATGTATGATAGGGTGGGGGGCATCCGTGAAGTCATTCAATATTTGTAAAGCTTAGTTCTGTTGTTAATACTTCACGTTTAGATGCAAATGCTTCTCAGATAATAAATATTATTATAATTACAGCAACAAGTGAAATTAATGAACCAATTGATGAAACTGTGTTTCATAACGTATAAGCGTCAGGGTAGTCAGAATATCGACGAGGCATTCCAGCCAGACCTAAAAAGTGTTGTGGGAAAAAGGTTAAATTTACCCCAATAAATATAACCCCAAAATGAATTTTCGATCAAGTGGGGTGGAGAGTAAAGCCTGAAAATAATGGGAATCAATGTACAAATCCCCCCATAATGGCAAATACAGCCCCTATAGATAAGACATAGTGGAAGTGGGCAACTACATAATAGGTATCATGAAGAACAATATCTAATGAGGAATTAGCTAAAATAATTCCGGTTAAACCCCCGACTGTGAAGAGGAAGATAAATCCTAAGGCTCATAATATTGCAGCATCTCATTTGATTGAGCCTCCATGTATTGTTGCTAATCAGCTGAATACTTTTACACCTGTGGGGATGGCAATAATTATTGTGGCGGATGTAAAATAAGCTCGTGTATCAACGTTTAAATCCACTGTAAATATGTGATGTGCTCAAACAATAAAACCTAATAACCCAATAGATATTATGGCTCATACTATCCCCATATACCCAAATGGTTCTTTTTTTGCTGAGTAGTAGGTGACAATATGAGAAATTATTCCGAATCCAGGGAGGATGAGGATATACACTTCTGGGTGGCCAAAAAACCAGAATAAATGTTGATACAGAACAGGATCTCCTCCCCCAGCAGGGTCAAAAAAGGTGGTATTTAAATTCCGGTCCGTTAAAAGTATAGTAATACCTGCAGCAAGAACTGGTAATGAAAGTAAAAGAAGGATTGCTGTAATTAGCACGGATCATACAAATAAAGGTGTTTGATATTGTGATATTGATGGGGGTTTTATATTAATAGAAGTAGTAATAAAATTAATTGCACCTAGAATTGATGAAATTCCTGCTAAGTGGAGTGAAAAAATTGTTAAGTCAACAGAGGCTCCGGCGTGTGCTAAGTTTCCAGCTAAAGGTGGGTAGACGGTTCAGCCAGTTCCTGCCCCAGCTTCAACTCCGGAAGATGCTATAAGCAACAGGAAAGATGGAGGTAAAAGTCAAAAACTTATATTGTTTATCCGTGGGAAGGCCATATCAGGGGCGCCAATTATTAGTGGAACTAACCAGTTTCCGAAGCCCCCAATTATTACAGGTATAACTATAAAAAAAATTATTACAAATGCATGAGCGGTTACAATAACGTTGTAAATCTGGTCATCCCCAAGAAGTGTGCTCGGCTGGCTTAATTCAGCTCGAATTAAAAGGCTTAAGGCAGTGCCAACTATTCCTGCTCAAGCACCAAATACTAAATACAGGGTGCCAATATCTTTATGATTAGTTGAAAATAGTCATCGAGTGATTATCACAGGTAAAATGGCCGAATAAAGCGGAGGGTTGTAGCCCCTTTCATAAAGGTTAAAGTCCTTTTTTTATCAAGCCCTGTGGTGTAGTGCACATAAAATTGCAAATTTTAAAGGGTAAATTAGGTTTTTCCGGGGCTTCCCCCGCGTTTTTACGCCAACACGCGGGGGAAGTAGATTAAAGCTCGCTGGATAGAGCGTTTAGCTGTTAACTAAAAGGTCGTAGGATAAAAGCCTTCTAATCTAGAAAGGTCTTAGCTTAATTAAAGCATCTGGGTTGCATTCAGATAATGTGGGGTAAAATCTTGCAGATCTTAATCAAGGACTAGAAGATTTTAACTTCTGCTGAAGGCTTTGAAGGCCTTTGGTCTAATTAGCCTAAGTCCTTAAAGGAAAAAATTAATTGCTAAAGGGGAAATTGGAAGAAGTAAAATTGATAAAATAATTATTAGTGGTATTGGGTTAAGTGTGCTATTTTTAAATTGTCAGTATAATTTTGAGTTAGATGTGTTTGGTGGGGAGGTTAAGGAGATGGCGTAGGATAATCGTAAGTAAAAGAAAAGGCTTAGTAAAGCTGAAATTGCCATTAATAAGGCTATTATAACTAGGTCTTGTTTAATAATTTCTTGAATAATAAGTCATTTTGGAATAAATCCTGAGGTTGGGGGAAGTCCGCCTATGGATATAAGTGTAATTATTATTATAGAAGTTAAAATTGGATTCTTAATTCAAGATAAAGATATTTTATTAATATTTAATGAATTGTGGTTAATTAATATTATAAATATAGCTAGTGTTATAATTAAGTAGATAAATAAATTTATTACTATTAAATGGGGTAAAAATGTTAAAATTAAAATTATTCATCCTATGTGTGCAATAGATGAATAGGCTATAATTTTCCGTAGTTGTGTTTGATTTAGTCCTCCTCACCCACCAATAAGAGTTGATAATAATGCCATAATAATTAAAATATTTGAGTTTAAAAGGTGTTGTGTTATAATTAGGAGGGCTATAGGTGCTAGTTTTTGTCAAGTTGAAAGAATAAGGCATGTTATTAATGTTAAACCTTGAAGTACGTCTGGTATTCAAGAGTGGAAGGGGGCAATACCTAATTTTATTGATAAAGCAATAGTTAATAATATTAAGGATAAGTGGGTTTGTATATTTATAATAGTTCATTCTCCAGTAAATCATGCATTAATTATTGATGAAAACAAAATTAGAGCTGATGCTGATGCTTGAATTAAAAAATACTTAGTCGCTGCTTCGGTTGCTCGGGGGTGATGTAATTTTGTTATTAAAGGAATAATTGCAAGTGTGTTAATTTCTAATCCTATTCAAGCTAAAAATCAATGGTTACTAATAAGTGTAAGAACTGTCCCTAGGGAAAGGCTTGATAATAAAATTGATAATGCATAGGGGCTCATTAGTAGAAGAAGGATTTTAACCAACATGTTTGGGGTATGGGCCCAAGAGCTTATTTAGCTTATTTTACTAAGAAATGGTGTATAAGGGTGCACAAGGAGTTTTGATCTCCTAGGAATAGGTTCAAGCCCTTTTTTCTTAAGGAGATGAGGGGGTTTGAACCCCTATATTTCACTTTATCAAAGTGAATCCTAACTTTCGGGCACATATCCTAGATTATAGGAGGAATACCAGAGGTTGTGATGGGAAGTGAAATATGAAAAATTGTTATAGCAATAGTAATTGGAAGAAAATTTTTTCAGATAAGGTGTATTAACTGATCATATCGAAATCGTGGATAGGATGCTCGTACTCATAAAAAAAGAATTGATAAAATTGTTGTCTTAATTATTAGGCCTAGTGTGTATATTTCAGGTTGAAGGTGATTATAAGCCGTACCAAAAAATAAAATTGAAGATAAAGTATTTATTAATAAAATATTTGCATACTCGGCTAAAAAAAATAGGGCAAATGGGCCTCCAGCATATTCTACATTAAATCCGGATACGAGCTCTGATTCCCCTTCTGTTAAATCAAATGGTGCTCGATTTGTTTCTGCTAGGGTTGATGTAAACCATATTGCTGCTATTGGTCAGGCTGGAAAAATTAGTCATAAAAACTCTTGGGTTGTGTTAAAGTTTATTAGTGAAAAACTCCCTGTTATTAATACGAGACATAATAAAATTAAGCCTAGTGTAACTTCATATGAAATTGTTTGTGCAACTGCACGTAAAGACCCAATTAAGGCGTATTTTGAATTTGATGATCACCCTGAACCTAGCACAGAATAAACAGCCAAGCTTGATAATGCCAGTATTAATAAAATGCCAAGATTAATATTGGATAAGTTATATGGTATTGGGAGGGGTATTCAAATTATTAGTGAAAGAGTTAATGCTAAAACTGGTATAAAAATAAATAAAATTTGGGATGATGTTGATGGTCGAATTGGTTCTTTAATAAAAAGTTTTAGGCCATCAGCTAGTGGCTGAAGAATTCCTATTGGTCCAACAATATTAGGGCCTTTACGTAATTGTATATAACCTAAAACTTTTCGTTCAACAAGAGTTAAAAATGCTACTGCAAGTAATACAGGAATAATATATAAAAATGGGTTAATAATTAAAGAAATGAAATTACTCATAATTAGAAAGGGGAGTTGAACCCCTGGGTGAAAAATTTTATATCTTTTGCAATTACCAGACTCTGCCACTCTAACTAACCCTTATCTTGGGGATAAATAATTGCCTTAATCTATTTTAATTGTTTTCAATAATAGGAGGAAGAGCTTGTTTATATATTGGCTCTATTTTTTCGGTCCTTTCGTACTAGAAAAAATTTTTTATAGATAGAAACTGACCTGGATTACTCCGGTCTGAACTCAGATCACATAGGACTTTAATCGTTGAACAAACGAACCTTTAATAGTGACTGCACCATTGGGGTGTCCTGATCCAACATCGAGGTCGTAAACCCATTCGTCGATAGGGACTCTTGAAAGGATTGCGCTGTTATCCCTAGGGTAACTTAGTTCGTTGATCAATAAATTGGATCAATTATGTTAAATATTTTATTTTTTAGAATTGTAATTCTTAAATTAAGATATTCTCTTCATCTCGGAGGTTTTGTTTTTCTCCGTGGTCGCCCCAACCTAAAATTTTAATCATAGTGTTTCATTTAATGTTAAATCTTTCGGAAATTTTTTTATACAATTGATTATATATTTAAAGCTCCATAGGGTCTTCTCGTCTTATATTTTTATTTCCGCTTCTGCACGGAAAAATCAATTTCATTGATTAATTTAGGGAGACAGTTGAACTTTCGTCTTGCCATTCATACTGGTCTTTATTTAAAAGACAAGTGATTACGCTACCTTTGCACGGTCATAATACCGCGGCCGTTGAACCTGATGTCACTGGGCAGGCAGGACCTCTTATACTTTAATTGCAAGAGGCGATGTTTTTGGTAAACAGGCGGAGTTCATGTTTGCCGAGTTCCTTCCTATATTTTTAATCTTTCTGATGTGCTCCTGTGTTGGGGTAACGGAAAATATAATAAAATGTTCTTGTAAAATATTATATTACCTTCATTTAGGTTCGTTAAATATCAGTGATTTATTCGTTCTGATTTACACTTGCACTTAAGAGAATTTTTTCTTATTACTAATTCTAGCATAAACACATCTATTTAAATAGATAGACTTAATAATTTAAATGAATTAAGATTTTTTTATTGTTATAATAAGACTTAATAAATTAAGCTTTAACGCTTTTTATATGATTGCTGCTTTTAAGCCCACATAATTAATTTCTTTTGTTAATATAATCATTATTCATTGTTCTAGGTTGTATCCTTTATTAATAGAGCTGAACCTCTATTAATTAGCTTTAAAATATTATTTTTTACTTTAATTGATTTAAAAATATTTTAAGTTGAATTTAAGTTCATTTATTAAGTAACCAGCTATTACTAAGCTCGGTAGGTTTATCACCACTACTCAGAAGTCATCCCACTCTTTTGCCACAGAGAAGGGTTGGCTCATATTCTGCTGCTTCGGAGTAGCTCGTTTAGTTTCGGGGTGTCTAACTTAAGTTCTTTATGTTAGGTTAAACTTACTAGACCATGATGCAAAAGGTATAAGGTGAAATCTTTGCTTTTTATTGTTTTTATGTTTTATTTAATTTCTATTTCATTTTTCCTTTACAGTACTATTTTCTATTGCGCTAAGTGAATTTTTCTATCTCCTATACTAAAGTGTTAAAAATGTTTTATTTTATTATTAAAAATTATTTTGTGTAAGGGAGGTAGGCTAAATTTAATACTCAAAATAACTTGAATTTAACAAGTATCTTCTTGGTGTAAGCAAGATGCTATATTTTAGCTATACTTTGATAATCCAAGTACACCTTCCGGTAAACTTACCATGTTACGACTTACCTCTTCTTTTATTTTTTTAATATTATATATGTAAGCAATTTTTTGAGGAGGGTGACGGGCGGTGTGTGCGCGCTCTAGGGCCTATTTAAAAAGAACACTCTATTTTCTTTTTACTGCTAAATCCACCTTTAAATATTTTTTCATAAAATTATTCGTATTTTCTGTGTAGAAAATGTAGCCCATTTCTTTCCACTTAATTCGCTACACCTTGACCTGACGTTTTTATGTTTATCATTGTGCCTACTTTTATTCATTTAAATGGTGAGCTGACGACGGCGGTATATAGGCGGGGGTGGCAATAAGTGGTGAGGTTTAGCGGGGAGTATCAATTACAGAACAGGCTCCTCTAGGGGGGTGTAGAGCACCGCCAAGTCCTTTGAGTTTTAAGCTGTGGCTCGTAGTGCTCAGGCGGGGTATTCCAAAGTTTAAGGTTAAGCATAGTAGGGTATCTAATCCTAGTTTGTTTCTTAGCTTTCGTGGGTTCAAATAATTTGTTTATTAGAATATCTTTCGTTTTTGATTTTACGTTTAACATATACGTACGACAGTTGGGTTAATTTTTATTTCTATATATATTAATATAATTTAACCACGCTTTAGGCCGTCTTTATTAATTTGGGTTTCTCGTATAACCGCGGTGGCTGGCACGAGATTTACCAACCCTAAAAATTTTTACTGATTCAAGCTTGTTGACGCTTATTGTTCAATATTTACCACTGCTGAATTCCCATGGGGGGGTGGCTTGGCAAGATGTCGTGGGCATAAATGTGTGCCTGATATCCGCTCCTTATTTACTTCAAGATAAAAAAGGGCATTCTCACAGGGATGCTGAGACTTGCATGTGTAAATAAAATTTTAATTAATAGTAAGGCTAGGACCAAACCTTTGTGTTTTTGAGATGAGTTTAAAATCTATCTTGGCATTTTCAGCGCCACACTTTAATTAAGCTACATAAAC